GCTAGCGTAGCTTAATTAAAGTATAACACTGAAGATGTTAAGATGGGCCCTAGAAAGCCCCGCCCGCACAAAGGCTTGGTCCTGACTTTACTATCAACTTTAGCCAAATTTACACATGCAAGTATCCGCCCCCCTGTGAGAATGCCCTACAGCTCCCTGCCCGGGAGCAAGGAGCTGGTATCAGGCACACACCTGTTAGCCCATGACACCTTGCTTAGCCACACCCTCAAGGGAACTCAGCAGTGATAAACATTAAGCCATAAGTGAAAACTTGACTTAGTTAAAGCTAAGAGGGCCGGTAAAACTCGTGCCAGCCACCGCGGCTATACGAGAGACCCAAGTTGATACCATTCGGCGTAAAGAGTGGTTATGGAAAATAAAGACTAAAGCCGCACACCTTCAAAGCTGTTATACGCACCCGAAGGCCAGAAGCTCAACCACGAAGGTAGCTTTACAACCCCTGACCCCACGAAAGCTCTGGCACAAACTGGGATTAGATACCCCACTATGCCTAGCCCTAAACATTGGTACTATACCACACACCCTACCCGCCTGGGAACTACGAGCACCAGCTTAAAACCCAAAGGACTTGGCGGTGCTTTAGACCCCCCTAGAGGAGCCTGTTCTAGAACCGATAACCCCCGTTCAACCTCACCCTTCCTTGTTTATTCCGCCTATATACCGCCGTCGTCAGCTTACCCTGTGAAGGTCTAATAGTAAGCACAACTGGCATAACCCAAAACGTCAGGTCGAGGTGTAGCGCATGGAGGGGGAAGAAATGGGCTACATTCCCTATAATAGGGAACACGAACGACGTACTGAAATACACGTCTGAAGGAGGATTTAGTAGTAAGCGGAAAATAGCGTGTTCCGCTGAAATCGGCCCTGAAGCGCGCACACACCGCCCGTCACTCTCCCCAAGCCTATCACTTTAGATAACTAAAAACCCAATAATCGCGAAGGGGAGGCAAGTCGTAACATGGTAAGGGTACCGGAAGGTGCACTTGGAAAAATCAGAGTGTAGTTAAAACAGAAGAACACTTCCCTTACACTGAAGAGACATCCGTGCAAATCGGGTCACCCTGACGCCCAACAGCTAGCCCACCAACACAACAACAACCAACCACTATTTATAAACCCAAAGACACGAATATTTATATTAAACAAACCATTTTACCCCTTTAGTATGGGCGACAGAAAAAGGACTAAGGAGCAATAGAGAAAATACCGCAAGGGATCGCTGAAAGAGAAATGAAACAACCCAGTGAAGCTAAGTAAAGCAGAGATTTGCTCTCGTACCTTTTGCATCATGATTTAGCCAGCGTGACCCAAGTAAAGAGTACTTAATTTGACACCCCGAAACTAGGGGAGCTACTCCAAGACAGCCTATTTATAGGGCAAACCCGTCTCTGTGGCAAAAGAGTGGGATGAGCTTTGAGTAGAGGTGATAAACCTACCGAACCTAGTTATAGCTGGTTGCCCGGGAATTGGATAGAAGTTCAGCCTCCCAGCTTCTTTGTTCATCTTAGTACTACCCCTACCTGATACCACAAGAAACTGTGAGAGTTAGTCAAAGGGGGTACAGCCCCTTTGAAATAAGATACAACTTTCCCGGGAGGATAAAGATCATAATCAAGTAAAGGTAAGTATTTGGGTGGGCCTAAAAGCAGCCATCCCCATAGAAAGCGTTATAGCTCATATACCTCACCACCTCCCCCGATCCTGATCATTAATTCTTACTCCCCCCTTCCTACCGGGCCATCCCATGCAGACATGGGAGAGACCCTGCTAATATGAGTAATAAGAGAGCCAAGCCTCTCTCCTTGCACATGTGTAATTCGGAACGAACCCCCACCGAGCATTAACGGCCCCAAACAAAGAGGGCCCTGAACAACAACCTAAACAACCAGGAAAAACTTCAAGCATCAAACCGTTAACCCTACACAGGTGTGCACCTAAGGAAAGACTAAAAGAAAGAGAAGGAACTCGGCAAACAAATTAAAGCCTCGCCTGTTTACCAAAAACATCGCCTCTTGCAAAACTAAAGAATAAGAGGTCCCGCCTGCCCTGTGACTATTAGTTTAACGGCCGCGGTATTTTGACCGTGCAAAGGTAGCGCAATCACTTGTCTTTTAAATGAAGACCTGTATGAATGGCACAACGAGGGCTTAACTGTCTCCTCTTTCAGGTCAATGAAATTGATCTCCCCGTGCAGAAGCGGGGATAAAAACATAAGACGAGAAGACCCTATGGAGCTTTAGACACCAAGGAAGATCCTGTCAAATACCCCCAAATAAGGACCTGAACCAATGGAGCCCTTCCCTAATGTCTTTGGTTGGGGCGACCGCGGGGAAACAAAAAACCCCCACGTGGAAAGGGAGTACCCCTCCTACAACTGAGAGCCGCAGCTCTAATAAACAGAATTTCTGACCAATAAGATCCGGCAAAGCCGATCAACGGACCGAGTTACCCTAGGGATAACAGCGCAATCCCCTTTTAGAGCCCATATCGACAAGGGGGTTTACGACCTCGATGTTGGATCAGGACATCCTAATGGTGCAGCCGCTATTAAGGGTCCGTTTGTTCAACGGTTAAAGTCCTACGTGATCTGAGTTCAGACCGGAGTAATCCAGGTCAGTTTCTATCTATGACATGCTCTTTTCTAGTACGAAAGGACCGAAAAGAAGAGGCCACTGCCCAAAAGTAAGCCTCACCCCCACCTAATGAAGACAACTAAAATAGGTAAGAGGGCATATCCCCTTGCCTGAGAGAAAGGCATGTTGGGGTGGCAGAGCCTGGTAAAATGCAAAAGACCTAAGCCCTTTTTACAGAGGTTCAAGTCCTCTCCTTAACTATGATTTCAACCCTTATTACCCATATTCTCAACCCCCTGGCCTTCATTGTACCCGTTCTCCTAGCCGTCGCTTTTCTCACACTTCTAGAACGAAAAGTGCTTGGGTATATGCAACTACGAAAAGGCCCAAATATCGTAGGACCTTACGGGCTATTACAACCCATCGCTGATGGTGTTAAACTCTTTATTAAAGAACCCATTCGCCCGTCCACCTCCTCCCCTGTTCTGTTCCTCCTCGCCCCCCTACTTGCACTCACCCTTGCCCTAACCCTTTGGGCGCCTATACCCCTCCCGTACCCAGTAATTGATTTAAACTTAGGTATCCTATTCGTTTTAGCATTATCTAGCCTAGCAGTCTACTCAATTTTAGGATCTGGTTGAGCATCAAATTCAAAATATGCCCTCATTGGAGCACTACGAGCCGTAGCCCAAACCATCTCATATGAAGTTAGCCTCGGCCTCATCCTTTTAAGCACCATTATTTTTACTGGTGGATTTACACTGCAGACCTTTAATATTGCCCAAGAAAGCGTATGAATACTCTTACCAGCCTGACCACTAGCCGCAATGTGGTACATCTCTACCCTCGCAGAAACAAACCGTGCACCCTTTGATTTAACTGAAGGTGAGTCCGAACTCGTCTCAGGCTTCAATGTAGAGTACGCAGGGGGCCCATTTGCTCTATTTTTCTTAGCGGAGTACGCGAACATCCTACTTATGAACACACTTTCCGCCATCCTCTTTTTAGGAGCATCTCACATCCCGTTGTTCCCCGAATTGACCGCTATCAACCTAATAACTAAAGCAGCCCTCCTCTCTGTCCTATTCCTATGGGTACGAGCCTCCTACCCCCGATTCCGTTATGATCAGCTTATACACCTAATTTGAAAGAACTTCCTTCCGCTTACACTGGCCCTAGTTATTTGACACCTGGCCCTCCCCATTGCATTCGCTGGATTACCTCCCCAGCTATAAACAAGAAGCCGTGCCTGAAGAAAAGGGCCACTTTGATAGAGTGACTAATGGGGGTTCAAATCCCCCCCGCTTCTTAGAAAAAAGGGACTTGAACCCCGCCTAAAGAGAGCAAAACTCTTTGTGCTCCCACTACACTATTTCCTAGCAAAGTCAGCTAATTCTAAGCTCTTGGTCCCATATCCCAAACACGAAGGTTAAAATCCCTCCTTTGCTAATGAACCCCTACATTTTAACCACCCTACTATTTGGTATTGGTTTAGGTACTACTACTACCTTCGCAAGTTCCCACTGACTACTAGCCTGAATAGGCCTAGAAATGAATACCCTTGCTATTATCCCCCTGATGGCTCAACACCACCACCCCCGAGCAGTTGAAGCAGCCACTAAATACTTTTTAATCCAAGCCGCCGGGGCGGCCATGTTACTCTTTGCTAGCACTACCAATGCTTGACTCACTGGACAATGAGACCTTCTACAAGTAGCCCACCCCTTCTCAACTGCTCTCGTTACTTTGGCCCTCGCCCTGAAGATAGGTCTTGCACCAGTACACTCCTGACTGCCTGAAGTACTTCAAGGACTAGATCTTACCACAGGCCTTATTTTAGCCACCTGACAAAAACTTGCTCCCTTCGCCCTCCTGCTACAAACCCCCTGCACCAATACTACCCTCTTAATTATTCTCGGACTCACCTCAACCATTGTAGGGGGATGAGGGGGATTAAACCAAACCCAGCTACGTAAGATTCTCGCCTACTCCTCCATTGCCCACCTCGGCTGGATAGTGATTGTTTTACAGTTTTCCCCATCCCTGACCGTACTCACCCTCTTCACATATGTTATCATAACATTTTCAACATTCCTTGTATTTAAACTAAATAAAGCAACGAGCATTAATGCCCTTGCCACCTCATGAGCTAAAGCCCCAGCCCTCACCGCACTCGCTCCTCTTCTTTTGTTATCCTTGGGCGGCCTCCCTCCCCTTACAGGCTTTATACCCAAATGACTTATTCTTCAAGAGCTTGCCAAACAAGACCTCGCCCCCACCGCTACCCTGGTAGCGATGACCGCCCTTCTTAGCCTGTACTTCTACTTACGCTTATCCTACGCCATGACACTGACCATCTCACCTAACAACCTTACCGCAATCTCCCCATGACGTCTCCCCTCTATGCAACTGACCCTACCTCTTGCCGCCTCAACTATAGCTGCCTTATTACTTCTACCCCTCACACCCGCCACAATAGCACTAATAACTCTCTAAGGGGCTTAGGTTAGAACGAGACCAAGGGCCTTCAAAGCCCTAAGCGGGTGTGGAAGTCCCCCAGCCCCTGATAAGACTTGCGGGACACTACCCCACATCTCCTGCATGCAAAACAGGTACTTTAATTAAGCTAAAGCCTTTCTAGGTGGGAAGGCCTCGATCCTACAAGATCTTAGTTAACAGCTAAGCGCTCAAACCAGCGAGCATCCACCTACCTTTCCCCCGCCTGGGAGGCGAGGCGGGGGAAAGCCCCGGCAGACGATTAGTCTGCTTCTTCAGATTTGCAATCTGATATGTCTGAACACCTCAGGGCTTGGTAAGAAGAGGACTTAAACCTCTGTTTGTGGGGCTACAATCCATCGCTTAAAAACTCAGCCATCCTACCTGTGGCCATCACACGTTGATTTTTCTCCACTAATCACAAAGATATCGGCACCCTCTATCTAGTATTTGGTGCCTGAGCCGGTATAGTAGGCACAGCCCTCAGCCTACTCATTCGGGCAGAACTTAGCCAGCCCGGCGCTCTCCTTGGAGACGACCAGATTTACAATGTAATTGTTACGGCCCATGCCTTCGTAATGATTTTCTTTATAGTAATACCAATTATGATTGGAGGTTTTGGAAACTGGCTTATTCCCCTAATGATTGGGGCCCCGGACATAGCATTCCCTCGTATGAACAACATAAGCTTCTGACTTCTTCCACCTTCCTTTCTCCTACTCCTTGCCTCTTCAGGAGTAGAAGCGGGGGCCGGAACCGGGTGAACAGTATATCCTCCCCTTGCTGGTAATTTAGCCCACGCTGGGGCCTCCGTCGACCTAACGATCTTTTCCCTACATCTGGCAGGGATCTCCTCAATCCTCGGCGCAATTAACTTCATCACCACAATTATTAATATAAAACCCCCAGCTATTTCTCAATACCAGACACCCCTGTTTATTTGGTCCGTCCTAATTACCGCCGTACTTCTTCTCCTCTCCCTCCCAGTACTAGCTGCGGGCATTACAATGCTTCTTACAGACCGAAATCTTAACACCACTTTCTTTGATCCCGCTGGAGGAGGGGATCCAATCCTCTACCAGCACTTGTTCTGATTCTTCGGACACCCAGAGGTATATATTCTTATTCTCCCAGGCTTTGGTATGATTTCACATATCGTTGCGTACTATTCTGGTAAAAAAGAACCTTTTGGTTACATAGGAATGGTATGGGCAATAATGGCTATTGGCCTTCTAGGGTTTATTGTTTGAGCACATCACATGTTCACTGTTGGTATGGACGTGGACACACGTGCTTACTTTACATCTGCCACTATAATTATCGCGATTCCTACCGGTGTAAAAGTATTCAGCTGACTTGCCACCTTGCACGGGGGCTCAATTAAATGAGAAACTCCTCTTTTATGGGCCCTTGGATTTATTTTCTTGTTTACAGTCGGAGGACTAACAGGCATTGTCCTAGCCAATTCTTCCCTAGACATTGTCCTCCACGACACATACTACGTAGTTGCCCACTTCCACTACGTCTTATCTATAGGAGCCGTATTTGCCATCGTTGCCGGCTTCGTTCACTGATTCCCCCTATTCTCAGGCTATACCCTTCACAGTACTTGAACAAAAATCCACTTCGGAATTATGTTCTTAGGAGTTAACCTAACCTTCTTCCCCCAACATTTTCTGGGCCTAGCTGGAATACCCCGACGATACTCAGACTACCCTGATGCCTACACCCTGTGAAACACAGTCTCCTCAATTGGATCCCTGATTTCCCTTGTAGCAGTAATTATGTTCTTGTTTATTATCTGAGAGGCCTTCGCCGCCAAACGTGAAGTGCTAGCTACAGACCTAACAACAACCAATGTAGAGTGACTACATGGCTGCCCTCCCCCTTACCACACATTCGAGGAGCCTGCCTTTGTACAAGTACAAGCAAACTAACGAGAAAGGGAGGAGTCGAACCCCCATAAATCGGTTTCAAGCCGAACACATAGCCGCTCTGCCACTTTCTTCATAAAACACTAGTAAAAAAGTACATTACACCGCCTTGTCAAGGCGGAATTGTGGGTTAGACCCCCGCGTGTTTTGACTTTTAATGGCACATCCGTCACAGCTTGGATTTCAAGATGCAGCTTCACCTGTTATAGAAGAACTTCTTCATTTTCACGACCACGCTTTAATAATCGTTTTTCTGATTAGCACACTAGTACTTTATATTATTATTGCTATAGTTACCACTAAGTTAACCAACAAATACATCCTAGACTCACAGGAAATTGAAATTATCTGGACTATCCTCCCAGCTATTATTTTGATTATAATTGCACTCCCCTCCCTCCGCATCCTTTACCTCATAGACGAGATTAATAACCCCCTACTGACGATTAAAGCCGTCGGCCACCAGTGATACTGAAGTTACGAGTATACTGACTATGAAGACCTAGGCTTTGATTCATATATAATCCCCACCCAAGACCTAACCCCTGGTCAATTCCGTTTATTAGAAGCAGACCATCGCATGGTTATCCCGGTTGAGTCCCCAATTCGAGTCTTAGTCTCAGCAGACGATGTATTACACTCATGAGCAGTCCCAGCCCTTGGGGTAAAAATAGACGCGGTCCCCGGCCGTCTAAACCAAACAGCCTTCATCGCATCCCGACCAGGAGTATTCTACGGACAATGCTCTGAAATCTGCGGAGCAAATCATAGCTTTATGCCTATTGTAGTCGAAGCAGTTCCCTTAGAACACTTCGAAAACTGATCCTCCCGAATACTTGAAGACGCCTCGCTAAGAAGCTAAAAAGGGTATAGCGTTAGCCTTTTAAGCTAAAGCTTGGTGGCTCCCAACCACCCCTAGCGACATGCCTCAACTCAACCCCTCACCTTGATTTGCCATCCTAATCTTCTCATGAATGGTTTTCCTAGCCATTATTCCCGCAAAAGTCACTGCCCATACCTTTCCTAACAACCCTACGCTACAAAGCGCAGAAAAAGCCAAAACAGAACCCTGAACTTGACCATGATACTAAGCTTTTTTGACCAGTTTATAAGCCCCACTTATCTTGGAGTCCCATTAATGGCCCTTGCCCTCACCCTGCCCTGAATCCTTTACCCCACACCCACAACTCGATGATTAAACAACCGATTCCTCGCACTTCAAGGTTGATTTATTAATCGCTTTACTCAACAACTCCTGCTCCCCTTAAACTTAGGGGGTCACAAATGAGCTGCCCTTCTAACTTCTTTAATGATTTTTCTAATTACCTTAAATATACTAGGGCTTCTCCCCTATACCTTTACCCCTACAACCCAGCTCTCGCTAAATTTAGGACTCGCCACACCCCTTTGACTCGCAACCGTAATTATTGGGATACGAAACCAACCAACCCATGCCCTAGGACACCTTCTCCCAGAAGGCACACCCGGTCCACTCATCCCCGTCCTTATTGTCATCGAAACAATTAGCCTCTTTATTCGACCCCTCGCCCTCGGAGTTCGGCTAACAGCCAATTTAACAGCCGGCCACCTTTTGATTCAACTAATTGCCACAGCTGCTTTCGTTCTTCTCCCTTTAATACCAACCGTAGCTATCATCACAACTACAGTTCTAGTTCTCCTCACCCTATTAGAGATTGCCGTCGCCATAATTCAAGCTTACGTCTTCGTTCTCCTATTAACGCTTTACCTACAAGAAAACGTCTAATGGCCCATCAAGCACACCCCTACCACATAGTTGACCCCAGCCCTTGACCCCTAACAGGAGCAATTGCTGCCCTGCTGATAACATCAGGTCTCGCAACCTGATTTCATTTTCGCTCAACAACGCTTATTACCCTAGGAACAGCCCTGCTGCTTCTTACTGCATACCAATGATGACGAGACATCGTACGAGAGGGAACATTCCAAGGACACCACACACCCCCTGTACAAAAAGGCCTTCGATATGGTATAATTCTTTTCATTACCTCAGAAGTCTTCTTTTTCCTAGGATTTTTCTGGGCCTTTTATCATGCAAGTCTCGCCCCCACCCCGGAACTAGGCGGCTGCTGACCCCCCACAGGCATTACCCCCCTTGACCCCTTCGAAGTACCCCTGCTTAATACAGCTGTCCTGCTTGCATCCGGGGTTACAGTTACCTGAGCTCACCATAGCATTATAGAAGGTGACCGAAAACAAACTATTCAATCGCTAGCCTTAACCATTATTCTAGGTTTTTATTTTACCTTTCTTCAAGCTATAGAGTACTATGAAGCCCCCTTTACAATCGCAGACGGGGTATATGGCTCTACCTTCTTCGTAGCAACCGGATTCCACGGACTACACGTTATTATTGGCTCCATATTTTTAGCTGTCTGTCTACTACGACAAATCCAGTATCACTTTACCTCCGAACACCATTTCGGATTCGAAGCAGCTGCCTGATACTGACATTTTGTAGACGTTGTATGACTATTCCTATATATCTCTATCTACTGATGAGGCTCTTAATCTTTCTAGTATTAAAGCTAGTATAAGTGACTTCCAATCACCCGGTCTTGGTTAAAGTCCAAGGAAAGATAATGAACCTAGCTATAGCTGTAATTACCATCACTGTTGTGCTTTCCATAGTCCTGGCCATTGTATCCTTCTGACTTCCCCAAATGACCCCCGACCACGAGAAACTTTCCCCCTATGAATGTGGCTTTGACCCCTTGGGGTCAGCCCGCCTACCATTTTCCCTACGCTTCTTCCTAGTCGCTATTCTTTTTCTCCTTTTCGACTTAGAGATCGCCCTTCTTCTTCCCCTCCCATGAGGAGACCAGCTAACCTCCCCTCTACTAACATTACTCTGAGCCGCAGCCGTGCTGGTACTACTTACTCTAGGCCTAATTTATGAGTGAGTCCAAGGCGGACTAGAATGAGCTGAATAGACAGTTAGTTTAAGAAAAATCTTTGATTTCGGCTCAAAAGCTTATGGTTAAAGTCCATAATTGTTTAATGACTCCCACTCACTTCGCTTTCTCATCAGCCTTTATCCTAGGACTAACAGGCCTGGCATTCCATCGAACCCACCTCCTTTCCGCCCTTCTATGCCTAGAAGGAATGATACTCTCTTTGTTTATCGGGCTCTCAATTTGGACACTGCAACTGGGTTCCACGAGCTTCTCTGCAGCTCCTATACTTCTTTTAGCTTTTTCAGCCTGCGAAGCAAGCGCAGGACTTGGCTTACTAGTAGCCACTGCCCGCACCCACGGCTCCGATCGCCTTCAGACCTTGAACCTCCTACAATGCTAAAAATCCTTATCCCAACCCTAATGCTTCTCCCTACAGCCTGGCTTGCCCCTGCCAAATGACTCTGGCCTACGGCTCTTTCCCACAGCCTAGTTATTGCACTAGCTAGTCTTACTTGACTAAAAAATACATCAGAGACCGGTTGATCTTGCCTCACCCCTTTTATGGCGACAGACCCCCTCTCAACACCCCTTCTTGTCCTAACCTGCTGGCTCCTCCCTCTTATAATTTTGGCAAGCCAAAGTCATACAGCACTTGAACCTATTAACCGCCAACGGATATATATTAACCTCCTGACATCCTTACAAGTATTTCTTATTATAGCATTCGGTGCCACCGAACTGCTTATGTTCTACGTTATATTTGAGGCCACCCTAATCCCCACCCTAATTATTATTACCCGGTGGGGAAACCAAACAGAGCGCCTTAATGCAGGGGTGTACTTCCTATTTTATACCTTGGCAGGTTCTCTGCCACTACTAGTGGCCCTCCTGCTCCTCCAAAAAGATACGGGCTCCCTATCCCTGCTAACCATCCAATACGCAACCCCTACCCCCCTTTCCTCTTACGCAGATAAACTATGGTGAGCGGGCTGCCTGGTTGCATTTCTAGTAAAGATGCCCCTGTATGGCGCCCATCTTTGACTCCCGAAAGCACACGTTGAAGCTCCAGTTGCAGGCTCAATGGTATTAGCCGCGGTCCTCCTAAAACTGGGGGGTTATGGTATGATCCGAATGATAATTATGCTTGAACCCCTTACCAAGGAACTGAGCTACCCATTTATTATTCTTGCCCTATGAGGGGTAATTATGACAGGCTCAACCTGCCTTCGCCAAACAGACCTAAAATCCCTCATCGCCTATTCATCTGTAAGCCATATGGGACTGGTTGTCGGAGGTATTCTCATTCAAACACCCTGAGGGTTCGCCGGGGCTGTTATCCTTATAATTGCACATGGCCTAACTTCCTCGGCCCTCTTCTGCCTAGCCAATACAAATTATGAACGTCTTCATAGTCGAACAATACTCCTAGCTCGAGGACTACAAATAGTTCTTCCGCTCATGGCAACATGATGATTCATTGCTAGCCTCGCCAACCTCGCCCTTCCCCCTCTGCCCAACCTAATGGGAGAGCTCATAATTATTACCTCCCTGTTTGGCTGGTCCTGATGGACCCTTGTACTTACGGGAGCAGGAACCCTTATTACCGCAAGCTATTCACTCTATATATTCCTTATAACACAACGGGGCCCCCTTCCGGCACACATTATTACCCTAAGCCCCTCCTACACACGAGAGCACCTCGTCATAGCACTTCACCTCCTCCCCTTACTTCTACTAGTCCTTAAGCCCGAACTAATCTGAGGCTGAGCCACCTGTAGATATAGTTTAACAAAAACATTAGATTGTGATTCTAAAGACAGAGGTTAAAGTCCCCTTATCCACCGAGAGAGGCTCGCCAGCAACGAAGACTGCTAATCTCCGCGACCTTGGTTGGACCCCAGGGCTCACTCGATGTGCTCCTAAAGGATAACAGCTCATCCATTGGTCTTAGGAACCAAAAACTCTTGGTGCAAATCCAAGTAGCAGCTATGCACCCTACCTCACTTATAATGTCGTCAAGCCTAATCATTATTTTCTTACTATTGGCATACCCAGTCTTTACAACCCTTGAACCCCGCCCACGAAACCCAGACTGGGCAGTCTCACATGTCAAGACAGCCGTCGCCCTAGCTTTCTTCGTTAGCCTCGTACCCCTATTCCTTTTCCTTAACGAAGGCGCAGAAGCCATTATTACTTCCTGAAACTGAATAAACACCACCACCTTCGACGTAAATATTAGCTTCAAATTTGACCACTACTCAGTCATCTTTGTTCCCATTGCCCTCTACGTCACTTGGTCCATTCTAGAGTTTGCGTCCTGATATATGCACGCAGACCCCTACATGAACCGATTTTTTAAATACCTATTAGTGTTCCTCATTGCCATACTTGTCCTTGTAACAGCAAATAACCTATTTCAACTTTTTATCGGTTGGGAAGGAGTAGGTATTATATCATTCCTCCTCATCGGTTGATGGTATGGGCGAGCGGATGCAAACACAGCGGCTCTTCAGGCAGTTGTGTATAACCGGGTGGGAGATATCGGACTACTATTCACAATAGCGTGAATGGCAACCAACACAAACTCGTGGGAATTACAACAGATTTTTATTGCCACCAAGGACCTAGACCTCACCTTCCCCCTCCTAGGACTCATTATTGCCGCCACGGGTAAATCAGCCCAATTTGGTCTTCACCCCTGACTTCCCTCTGCCATGGAAGGCCCCACGCCAGTCTCCGCCCTATTACACTCAAGCACTATAGTCGTTGCCGGTATCTTTCTCCTAGTACGAACTAGCCCACTGCTAGAAAACAATCAAACTGCCTTAACCACCTGCCTATGTCTTGGTGCACTTACAACCTTATTTACAGCCACCTGCGCCTTAACCCAAAATGATATTAAGAAAATTGTAGCCTTCTCTACATCAAGTCAACTTGGGTTAATGATAGTTACCATTGGATTGAATCAACCTCAACTAGCCTTCCTTCACATCTGCACGCACGCCTTCTTCAAAGCAATATTGTTCCTCTGCTCCGGCTCAATTATTCATAGTCTTAATGATGAACAAGACATCCGTAAAATAGGAGGTATACACCACCTTGCTCCCTTTACATCCTCCTGCCTTACTATTGGCAGCTTGGCCCTTACAGGCACCCCCTTCTTAGCAGGATTCTTTTCTAAAGATGCAATCATTGAGGCACTGAACACTTCACACCTAAACGCCTGAGCCCTGGTCCTAACTCTCCTAGCTACCTCATTTACAGCTATCTACAGCCTCCGTGTAGTATTCTTCGTCTCAATAGGCCACCCACGATTTAGCCCTGTCTCTCCCATTAATGAAAACAATCCGGCAGTTATTAACCCCTTAAAACGACTTGCATGAGGCAGTATCGTTGCCGGTCTTCTGATTACCTCAAGCATTATCCCGTTCAAAACGCCGGTAATGTCTATGCCCCCCTTACTTAAACTAGCCGCTCTTATCGTTACAATTATGGGCCTACTAATTGCCCTCGAACTAGCTACACTTACTAATAAACAGTACAAAATTACTCCCTATTTAATTACTCATCACTTCTCCAACATATTAGGCTTTTTCCCTTCTATCATTCACCGATTTACCCCAAAACTTAATCTAGTCTTAGGCCAAACGCTTGCCAGCCAACTGATTGACCAAACCTGACTAGAGAAAGTGGGCCCTAAAGCTATCGCTGCCTCAAACGTACCTATAATTACGACAACAAGCAACGCCCAACAAGGTATAATTAAAACGTACCTCACCTTATTCCTTCTAACCTTAACCCTTGCTACCCTCTTCCTTGTCCGTTAAACCGCCCGTAGGGCCCCCCGGCTTAGTCCCCGAGTCAACTCCAACACAACAAACAAAGTGAGGAGTAGAACCCACGCACTAAGTACCAACATCCCTCCCCCTAACGAATACATTAACGCAACTCCCCCAATATCGCCTCGCAGAACAGAAAACTCCCCAAGTTCATCAGCTGGGACCCAGCAGGACTCATACCACCCCCCTCAAAAAACGCTAGAAGCTAGACCCACTCCCACTAAATATATTACCATATCCCCCACCACAGGCCCACTAACCCAGCTTTCAGGGTAAGGCTCGGCAGCAAGTGCCGCAGAATATGCAAATACAACTAACATGCCGCCCAAATAAATCAAAAATAGAACTAAGGATAAAAAAGGTCCCCCATGACCAACCAACACCCCACACCCCATCCCTGCTACGACGACCAACCCTAACGCAGCAAAGTAGGGAGAGGGATTAGAAGCAACTGCAACCAACCCTAAAACCAACCCAATCAAAAACAAGGACATAATGTAAGTCATAATTCCTGTCAGGATTTTAACCAGAACTAATGGCTTGAAAAACCACCGTTGTTATTCAACTACAAGAACCCCTAATGGCAAGTCTACGCAAGACACATCCCCTTCTCAAAATCGCAAACGGTGCCCTAGTTGACCTACCCGCACCTTCAAACATTTCAGCATGATGAAACTTCGGGTCTCTGTTAGGGCTCTGTTTGATTATTCAAATCCTAACAGGACTATTTCTAGCCATGCACTACACCTCTGATATTGCTACCGCTTTCTCCTCCGTAGCCCACATCTGCCGAGATGTTAATTATGGCTGACTCATCCGCAACCTTCACGCCAACGGCGCATCCTTCTTCTTTGTCTGCATTTATGCCCATATCGGCCGAGGCCTTTACTACGGCTCGTACCTTAACAAAGAGACATGAAACGTCGGGGTTGTACTTTTACTCCTCGTTATAATAACTGCCTTCGTCGGCTATGTACTGCCTTGAGGACAAATGTCCTTTTGAGGCGCCACCGTCATTACCAATCTATTGTCTGCTGTACCATACGTGGGCAACGCTCTTGTTCAATGAATTTGAGGGGGGTTTTCCGTAGACAACGCCACCCTGACCCGCTTCTTTGCCTTCCATTTTCTATTCCCCTTTGTCATCGCGGGGGCCACTCTAATTCACCTCCTTTTCCTCCACGAAGGAGGTTCAAACAACCCCCTTGGTCTTAACTCAGACTCAGACAAAATATCCTTCCACCCCTACTACTCATATAAAGACCTCTTAGGATTTGCGATCCTTCTTATTGCCCTTACATCTCTTGCCTTGTTTTCACCAAACCTCTTAGGAGACCCAGACAATTTCACCCCCGCCAACCCCCTCGTCACACCTCCCCATATTAAGCCCGAGTGATATTTCCTGTTTGCCTACGCCATTTTACGCTCCATTCCCAACAAGCTGGGCGGAGTCTTAGCTCTTTTAGCTTCCATCCTCATTCTAATACTTGTACCTATTCTCCACACCTCAAAACAACGAAGCCTCACCTTCCGTCCCCTAACACAGTTCCTATTCTGAGCTCTTATCGCAGACGTCGTTATCCTCACTTGAATTGGAGGTATGCCTGTATCCCACCCCTTCGTTATCATCGGCCAAGTCGCATCCGTCCTATACTTCTTCCTCTTCCTAGTCCTTACACCACTAGCAGGCTACGCCGAGGACAAAGCACTTGAATGAGCTTGCACTAGTAGCTCAGCGTCAGAGCCCTGGTCTTGTAAACCAGATGTCGGAGGTTAAAGTCCTCCCTACTGCTCAAAGAAAGGAGATTTTAACTCCCACCCCTGGCTCCCAAAGCCAGGATTCTGAGTTAAACTATTCTTTGTATAATATAATACATGTATGTATTATCACCATTAATTTATATTAACCATATCAATAGCATTCAAGTACATACATGTTTTATTCACATATGTAGGTTTTAAACATTCACTTATCAACATATACCTAAAATATCCATAAAGCATGAACTTATATAATCACAATAAATTACATCAAACAGGCGAAACTTAAGACCTAACACAATAAATCATGAGTTAAGTTATACCTTTACTCAAACTCTCGTCAATTTAAAAATCTTAATGTAGTAAGAGCCGACCAACAAGTCCATTTCTTAATGCCAACGGTTATTGAAGGTGAGGGACAATGATTCGTGGGGGTTTCACACAGTGAACTATTCCTGGCATTTGGTTCCTACTTCAGGGCCATGACTTGATATTATCCCTCACACTTTCATCGACGCTTACATAAGTTAATGGTGGTAATACATAAGCGGGAGCTCCCCCCATGCCGAGCGTTCTTTCTATAGTGCAGCTGGTTCTTTTTTCTTTTTTTCCTTTTCAATAGACATCTCACAGTGCATACAATCTAATCAATAAGGTGGAACACCTATTCTGTAATCATGGAAATAGTATGAATGATGAAAAGTCTTTATAAAAAGAAATACATATCAGGTTATCAAGGACATAAGTAGTGATCATTTACTCGGAATATATCTAAGATTACCCCCTTCTCGGCTTTTGCGGGTTAAACCCCCCTACCCCCCTAAACTCCTGAGATAACTAATAAATCCTGTAAACCCCCCGGAAACAGGAAAACCTCGAGTAGTTTATTTGTGAACCCAAATTGTTTCTATTTACATTATTATAATTATTTTTTT